TAGCCCAGTTTACGAGGATTCTTATCTTGATACCCACCAAGATAATTGGGAATTGGGAAAACTTAAAGAAGAGAAAAATGAAAAAACTTATTTCTGGTTTGAAAAGCCTATTGTAACTTAAAAAAAAAACTAAAATTTATAAAATAAAAAAATTAATAAAAAGATCGATACATAAGATAAATACAAGAATAGATAAGACGAGACTCGCCCACCTCCCATATATTTAATCCCTTCCCCTATAAAGAAACTGGCAACGCCGACCCCGTTTGTAATTCCATCAATTATATGTCTATCAAAAAACTGAATTAGTTCGGCTAACCTTCTTATACCCACAGTAAAAATCTTAGTATAAAAAATATCTATGTAACCGCAATTATATGACCAATTGTATATCACATTTTTTACTTGGTCCAAGAGAATCCTCTTGGGTCCCTTCTTTACAAATGAATTGACAAAGTCCAAATTCTGAAGAGATGAATAAACGGATCCATATAAAATAGATGCTATAAATAATCCAAAAAGGGCTATACTTACCGAAAAAACTGCATTTTTCAAAAAATCATACCAATCCGAGGAATCATTCGAATTTGGATGGAAAAAATTTGTAGACGGAGTTAACCATTTCGATAATAGATCAAAATCTATTACTCCTTGATCAAAATTAATTCCAATTGATCCAACGAATAAAGTAAATAGCACCAATACAAGCAGAGGAAATAACATAGTATTGTCCGACTCGTGAGGATAGGTGTAAGTGTATTTATTTCTAAAGTAAATACTAAAGTATCGTATTCTATTTTTTACATTATCATAGATTTGATATGTATCTTTTGAAAAAAAGGAGACCTTATTATTCTTATTCGTTGTTGATAAAGTTGATAAAAGTAAATTTCTATTGACTGCTTTAGGTACTTCTTTTCCCCATAAAGATATTGAATAGAAAGAACTTTTTTTAGTGGTACTGTAATTTTGAAAATGGATGCGCAAATGTCCATCAAAGGTAAGTAAATATATCCGAAACATATAAAATGCAGTTAATCCTGTTGTGAAGGAAGCGATTATTGCAAAAATTGGTGAATACAACCAACTATCATTAAGAATTTCATCTTTGGACCAAAAACAAGCAAGAGGTGGAATACCACAAAGAGAGAGTGTACCTAATAAAAAAGTAATTCTTGTAATTGGAACATATTTTGTTAAACCGCCCATAAGAACCATATTTTGACTTTTATCCGGCGAATATCCAACAATAGGTTCCATTGAATGAATAATAGATCCAGATCCCAAAAACAATAAAGCTTTCGAATAGGCATGAGTGATCAAATGGAATAAAGCGGCTCGATAAGAACCTATACCCAGAGCTAACATAATATAACCCAATTGAGACATTGTAGAATAAGCTAAACTTCTTTTAATGTCTCTTTGAGCAAGAGCCAAAGTAGCTCCTAATAGTACTGTTATTACACCTATTAAAGAAATGAGATTCATTATGTAAGGTATAACTATGAAAAGAGGAAGAAGCCGAGCTACAAGAAAAATTCCCGCAGCTACCATAGTAGCAGCATGTATAAGAGCCGAAATGGGAGTGGGTCCTTCCATAGCATCAGGTAACCATATGTGAAGGGGGAATTGCGCAGATTTAGCAACTCCACCGACGAATAAAAAAGAAGCACACAGAGTAGCAAATAAAGAATCTACTCCATTATTATGAACCAAGTTATTAACTATTTCGAACAAATCCCGAAATTCTAAACTACCAGTTATCCAATAAAGTCCTAAAATTCCTAATAATAAACCAAAATCCCCTATACGATTGGTTACAAAAGCCTTTTGGCAAGCACTTGCTGCAATCGGTCGTGTGAACCAAAAACCTATTAGTAAATACGAACACATTCCTACAAGTTCCCAAAAAATATAAATTTGTATCAAATTGGAACTAGTAACCAATCCCAACATAGAAGTATTGAAAAAACTCATATAAGCAAAAAATCTCAAATATCCTTGATCATGAGACATATAATTGTCACTATAAATAAGAACCATGATTCCAACAGTAGTAATTAATATTGACATAATAGAAGTAAGTGGATCGATCAAGTGTCCGAACTCTAAAGAAAAATCATTATTGACGGTCCAAGACCATAGATATTGATAGATAAAATTTCCATTTATTTGCTGAATAGACAGATTGGCCGAAAACACCATAGCTATACTTAGCATCAAAATACTCGGAAAAGCCCACATACGACGAATATTTTTGGTTGCTGCGGGAATAAGCAGAAGTCCAAATCCTATTAACATTGTAACTGGAAATGGAAGAAAAGGTATTATCCATGCATATTTATATGTATGTTCCATAAAAAAACAAATTTTCATTTTTTTTTTTTTCTTATAATTGTAATTGTTTCCGATTCACCAATTCTTATCGCTTTTGAAAGGAACAATAACAAAATCAACAAAAAAAGATATCAAATATTTTTGGATTTTTAATTATTCTGACTTTTGTTAGATCTTAGATATTGGAAATATTCAAAAAGTTACACAATTGGTTGGTCAAATGATATGACCAAACAGTTAGGTAAGAGTAATTACTTAGTTATTAACTTTATTAACTAAAGAAAGTATTTATTAAAATGGGAAATGTGAGATTTTGAATCATTCTATGACTATACTACTATTCCATTTTAGCAATATGTAACCATATCATATACTATAGTCTATAGTATAGTTAAGTAAAAACAATTATACCAAAACAGTAGAATATGGATCATAGTATGCATCAATAAATCGACTCAAAAAAGAAAGACCCAGTTATTCTAGTACATTTATTTGTAGTAATTACCTAATTTTTTGCGGAACTGATTGATTGGGTTCCAATCCAATAAGAAAGTTCTTATAATACTCCTTACTTCGTATAGAACTGAAATAAAAAATAACAAAAAATGGAGGTTCCTCTTCTTAGGTAACGGAATGTCTTGTTTAACATATTAACTACTGCCAGTTGTAGTTAAAGTTTGAACTTAAATTATAGACACGGCACTATGAGCTTATTCAATTCCAACTAATATAATAGTCATAAAAATTTCTTTTCCAATTTTACTTTTCTTTTTTCCATTTTTTCCCCAGTATATTATATATGTGACATACGTGTATATTATATATTTATATATAAATAATATATTTTTTTTGTATGTTATGAAAGAAAAAACTATTATCGACGGAATTAAGTACAGAAAATGCCTAAAAAGAATGATCTATTTTGAGCAATACATGTCTTTCACATACAACAATAAAAATGAGTAACTCTTTTTTTTGAATGGCGGTTCCAAAAAAACGTACTTCTATATCAAAAAAACGTATTCGTAGAAATATTTGGAAGAAAAAGGGAAATTTAGCTGCAATAAAAGCTTTTTCTTTAGCAAAGTCAGTTTCTACCGGAGATTCAAAAAGTTTTTTTGTGCAACAAACAACAGGTAAGAAAATCTTGGAATAATCTGAATTTTCATGGCTATAAGAACTTCCAATTTTAGAATATGAATATTTCCCATTAACTAGTGTATTGAACTCCTCAAGATTAGTTAGAACTAGTGGCTATGATATGTAGAATAAGAATTCCTCTGTACGCCAGGTCTAGTTCTAAATATTATTATTTTTTTCATTCTTGTTTTTATTTTATTAATTATTAGATTTAATATTTTTTAATTCGTGAGATGGGTTTTTTCCTATGCATTTTCTTTTCACAATAGAAAAATAGAATGAACAAAGATTTTTCTATTGTGAAAAGAAAATGCAATTAAAATTGTGATGAAACTCTTTTTTTTTTTTTCATTTATCTTATCTGATTTCGCGGATTCAAAATAAATAAAATAAAGAAAAAAATAGAAAAAGGGGACAATTCTTAGTTTCTATCTCGACTGAAAACAAAACTTTCAAGTTTCAAGTGTTTCGGAATAACTTAGTATATAAATAGTACGTAAAAGTTGATTATTAAAATTGAACTTATGACGATACGAACTAAGAATTTTTGATGAAAATCCAAAGATGAATTTTAAAGAGCTCTTATTCATCAGTTCTAATGTTTCTTAAACTATATTGAATCCTTGAATCTAGATCTAGACGATTCAACATGAATTGACTATTATTATTTCAAGTAAGCCGCTATGGTGAAATCGGTAGACACGCTGCTCTTAGGAAGCAGTGCTAGAGCATCTCGGTTCGAGTCCGAGTGGCGGCATACTCTAAAAGAGATACAATGGATCCTATAATGTATTTAATTCCCGATTTCAATTCTGTAATGGGACCCCTTTTATGTATGATATTTGTGACTTTAGAACATATATTAAGTCATCTCTCTTTTTCGATCATTTCAATTGTGATTACGATTCATTTAATGACCCTATTAATCCACGAAATCAGGGGGTTACGTGATTCATCAGAAAAGGGAATGATAGCTACTTTTTTCTCTATAACAGGATTATTAGTTATTCGTTGGATTTCTTCAAGACATTTTCCATTAAGTAATTTATACGAGTCATTAATCTTCCTTTCGTGGAGTTTTTCCATTATTCATATGATTTCCAAGATATGGAATCATAAAAATGATTTAAGCGCAATAACCGCCCCAAGTGCTATTTTTACCCAAGGTTTCGCCACATCGGGTCTTTCAAGTGAAATGCATCAATCGTCAATATTAGTACCTGCTCTACAATCTCAGTGGTTAATGATGCACGTAAGTATGATGTTATTGAGTTATGCAGCTCTTTTATGTGGGTCGTTATTATCAGTTGCTTTTCTAGTCATTACATTTCGAAAAAACATCGATATTTTTTGTAAAAACAAAATTTTCTTAATTAAGTCATTTTTCTTTGGCAAGATCGAATACGGGAACGAAAAAAAAAGTGTTTTTAATAAACACACCTCTCTTCTTTCATTCCGAAATTATTACAAATATCAATTAACTCAAGGTTTGGATTATTGGGGTTATCGTGTCATTAGTTTAGGATTTACCTTTTTAACCATAGGTATTCTTTCTGGAGCAGTATGGGCTAACGAAGCATGGGGATCTTATTGGAATTGGGACCCCAAAGAAACTTGGGCATTTATTACTTGGACCATATTCGCGATTTATTCACATACTAGAACAAATCAAAGTTTGCAAGGTACAAATTCGGCACTTGTAGCTTCTATAGGATTTCTTATAATTTGGATATGCTATTTTGGGATCAATCTATTAGGAATAGGTCTACATAGTTATGGTTCATTCACATTAACATCTAATTGAATAAAGGAATACATAAGAACATCGTCCCATATATAACGAAAATTTGTGCGAGTTTTTGAGAACCCTTTGAATATGATTCCTTGTGATTCAAATGATTCAAAGGGTTCTCAAAAACTCGGAATACATCTTATTACAATTCTAATTCACTTTTTTTTTGCGTTGTACATCAAATGATTTCAAAAATATGAAAAAAAAAAAAAAAATTCTAAGACTTTGCTTTCTGTCTCATTAATGAAAACTATCTATGAAAATAATTAGATAGGATAACTTGTACCTTGTCAACTGACAGCGAGAGAACGAAATCAGGATAAATACCAATCCCTATTACGGGTAAAAAGATACAGATCGAAACAAATAGTTCTCGTGGTCCAGAATCCACAAAATTGGAGTTTAGAACATTGAATAGTTTGTATCCGTAGAACATCTGACGTAACATAGATAATAAATAAATAGGAGTTAATATCATTCCAATTGCCATTACAAAGATAATTAGCATTTTGGACATTAAAAGATATTTTGGGCTCGTAATTATTCCCCAAAATACTACTAATTCCGCAACAAAACCACTCATTCCTGGCAATGCAAGAGAAGCCATCGAGAAACTACTAAACATGGTAAATATTTTTGGCATTGGGATGGATATCCCCCCCATTTCGTCGAGATAAACAAGACGTGTTCTATCACAACTCGTTCCTACCAAGAAAAAAAGTGCAGCACCAATAAATCCATGAGAGAGTATTTGTAAAATGGCTCCGTTCAGTCCCATGTCAGTTATAGAACCAATTCCTATAATTATGAAACCCATGTGAGATACGGAAGAAGAGGCTATTCTCTTTTTTAAATTGCGTTGACCAAGAGAGGTTGAAGCTGCATAGATTATTTGTATTGTCCCTACTATCACCAACCAGGGAGAAAATATAGAATGGGCGTGCGGTAAAAATTCCATATTGATCCGAAGCAATCCATATGCTCCCATTTTTAATAAGATTCCGGCTAGAAGCATACATGTACTGTAATGCGCTTCTCCATGAGTATCTGGTAGCCATGTATGTAGGGGTATAATCGGCGATTTGACAGCATAAGCAATAAGGAAGCCAAAATATAATATTATTTCTAATGTCACAGGATATGACTGATTAGCTAATCTTTCAAAATCCAATGTCGGTTCGTTGGAACCATATAAACCCATACCTAGAACTCCTATTAAGAGAAAAATGGAACCCCCCGCTGTGTACAAAATAAACTTTGTAGCCGAGTACAAACGTTTCTTTCCTCCCCACATGGATAAAAGTAAGTAAACAGGAATTAATTCTAACTCCCACATGATGAAAAAAAGTAAAAGGTCTCGAGAAGAAAATAATCCTATTTGACCACTGTACATTGCTAACATCAGGAAATAGAACAATCGCGAATTTCGAGTAACAGGCCAAGCTGCTAAAGTCGCTAAAGTAGTGATAAATCCTGTCAGTAAAATAGGTCCTATGGAAAGTCCGTCGATTCCCAGTCTCCAGTGAAAATCAAAAATATTTATCCATTTAAAGTCCTCCTCCAGTTGAATTAATGGATCGTCCAATTGGAAATGATAACAGAACACATAGGTTGTTAGAAGGAGCTATAAAATACATATAGTATACCACCTAAATACCTTATTTCCCTTATGAGGGAGAAAAAAAATTGAGGAACCCGCGAATATCGGCAAAACTACAAGTATTGTTAACCAAGGGAAATAACTCGTGATAAAGACAAGATGCGTTTTGACCAAAAAACCCGTGCTCGAAATAATATATTTTCTCGAGTACGGGTTCTTCTCGGTAAAAAGGAATCAAATGATTCAAGTGGAGTTTTTTATATTATAACGTATCAATAAGATAGACCCATGCTGCGAGTTGTTTCATGCCATAAATAAACACGGACACTCAAAAAATCTGTTGGACAAGCGGATTCACATCTCTTACAACCTACACAGTCCTCGGTTCTTGGCGCGGAAGCAATTTGCTTAGCTTTACATCCGTCCCAAGGTATCATTTCCAATACATCTGTGGGGCAGGCTCGTACACATTGAGTACACCCTATACATGTATCATAAATTTTTACTGAATGTGACATTGGGTCTATAAATTCTAGTTTTGAACATAAAAAATTTTCGATCTGGTAAAGTAAAATCGGTAATAAACAAATTATATATTTATATTGTAGACACCAGACGAATCAATGATTTATCAAAAAAATCTTAACTTAAGAATCAATAGATTTCTAAATCTGTTCGTGAGAAAGGGCCAAGAAACTTTGATTTCCGTTTCAACAACCATGATCATACGAGTCACACATGTGACTTCACATTGGCCAACAGATTGTCAATATTTCAATAGTAATATTGAAATATATTCCTATATATATATATATATATATTACTATTACTATATAAAATAAAAAATAAAATTATATAATTTTCAATTTGTATAATTTGTATATATATTATGTCTTTATTTATATGATATACTAATTATTGACTAATTATTCAACAAATTCGATTGATTGATACGAGTTGATTTTCTGTTACGATAGATGGACGAAACAATAGCTAACCCAATAGCTGCTTCCGCGGCCGCAATGGCTATAACAAAGATTGAGAAAATGTCTCCTTTTAATTGGCGACTATCAAATATATCTGAAAATGTTACGAGATTAATATTAACCGAATTTAGTATAAGCTCAAGACACATAAGTGCTCTAACCATGTTTCGACTTGTGATCAGTCCATAGATACCGATAGAAAATAAATAGACGCTCAGAAAAAGTACATATTCGAACATCATCGACTAACTCCTCATCAACAATCTCGATTCATTTCAATATGAACAACAATTCAACCAATTTGGTTGACTAGAATCGAGCAATTACAGAAAAAGAGGGTATTGGCAGTAAATTAAACTAAATTTCCTTTTTCATTTGATTTAGAATTTCTAATAATTTTGTTAATTCTAAGTATTTATTATTGACGAGCCATAGTAATTGCACCTATTAAAGAAACTAAAAGAATTATAGAAATGAGTTCAAACGGAAGATAAAAATCTGTTGATAAATGAATTCCAATTTGTTGAACGTTACTTATAAGGTCCTGTTCTATAATCTGGTTTTTTCTTGTAGTCCAAATAATTCCGTACCATGACGTGTCTAGGATAGTAGTAATTAGTGAAAAAAGAATACTTGTACAAACCAGTGAAGTGATCCCATCTCCTACAGTCCAAAGATAGGAATCGTTGGAATATTCTGAACCATTCATGAACATAACAGCAAATATGATTAAGACATTTATGGCTCCCACATAAATAAGGAGTTGTGCGGCAGCTACAAAATAGGAGTTCGATGGAATATAGAATAAAGATATACAAACAAGAACCAATCCCAACGAAAAGGCAGAATAAATTGGATTGGTAAATAATACTACTCCTAGACCTCCTAATATAAGAAATGATCCCAGAAATACTACAAGTATATCGTGTATTGGTCCAGGTAAATCCATTATGTATAACAGATAAATAAGTCGAAATTTTGCATGACCTTACTAAATAGTCCAGGAAAAATAAGGGGGTTACCCTTATTTTTTTCTTTATATGAGAGGTTCCTAATTGAATTAAATCTTAATATGGATTAATGTAGATATAGATAAAGTTATTAAAGTTATTGGCCAATCCTACTTTTTTTATCTGAAAGAAAAAAGAAAAGATTGGAATTTTCTATTTCGAAATCATCACGAAAACATATTCTTGGTTTAAATCAAAGAGTAATTCTCAACAATCAATAGTTATTATTTATAGTTATTATTTGTAGTTTCTGAGCAATCAAAATAAAAGAGACTTGGATCCTTTATATCAAAAAAAATCTTAGTAATCGGTAATCGTTCTTGAATCAAGGGGTTTATCTTTGTCTATTTTGATTTGGGTCGAATTCATAACTGTTTGAATTGTGTAATCTCCAATTACTGACATTGGCAACCGACCCAATGCAATTTGATTATAATTCAATTCGTGGCGATCATAAGTAGAAAGTTCATACTCTTCAGTCATCGATAAACAGTTTGTTGGACAATACTCGACGCAGTTACCACAAAATATACAGACCCCAAAATCAATACTATAATTAAGCAATTGTTTCTTTTTAATATCTTTTTCAAATCTCCAATCAACAACGGGTAGATCTATGGGACATACACGAACACATACTTCACAAGCAATACATTTATCAAATTCAAAGTGTATTCGACCGCGGAAACGCTCTGATGTGATCGATTTTTCATAAGGATATTGAATAGTTACAGGTAAACGATTTGTATGGGATAAGGTAATTATTAAACTTTGACCAATGTACCTTGCAGCTCGTATTGTTTGTTGACCATAATTTATGAACCCGGTCACCATAGGGAACATATTGTGGATCTCCGTGAATAAATTGATGTTTCTTTCTCTTGTTTAAGATTGGTTATGAATCTAGAATATCGTTATTCTCTTCTTTTATTTATATTATTTATAGTGAAACAAGTTGGGAAGAAGTTGTCAATAATAGATTACCCAGGGAAATAGGTAACAGAAATTTCCATCCAAGATTTAATAGCTGATCCATTCTCATCCTCGGCAAAGTCCATCTTGCTGTGATAGGAATGAACAGAAACAAATAAGCTTTAGCTAATGTAATAAATATACCAATTGTCATTCCAAAGACTCCGGCCATTTTATTTATTCCGAAAAGTTCAGGAATAGATATGTACGGAATAGAGAAATTCCACCCACCTAAGTAAAGAACTGTTATAAATAATGAAGAAACTAATAAATTTAGGTAAGAAGCAAGGTAAAATAAAGCGTATTTGATACCTGAATATTCTGTTTGATAACCTGCTACTAATTCCTCCTCTGCTTCTGGTAAATCAAAGGGTAATCTTTCACATTCTGCTAGAGAAGAAATTAGAAAAACTACAAACCCTATAGGCTGACGCCACAGATTCCACCCCCAAAAACCATATTTTGACTGTGCCTCAACTATATCAACTGTACTTAAACTGTTAGATAATCATAGTCGATAATAACATCACTGTTCATATCGCTATTTCAAAACCGTACATGAGACCTCAGCTTCATACGGCTCCTCTACGGCCACAAATAAATGTAAGGACTTGTTTGGTAGTATCGTCATCTTTATTTATATAGTAAATATACACCGGGAGTCCCAAATTAGACCAATGAAATTCCGTCTGCTAGAATAAAAAGGCGCTTCTGAATTGATCTTATCCATTAGAATTTCAATTTATCTTTGTTCGGCAATAACTTAATCCTTTAATAAAATACTCGTTATATCAATAAATATGTTCTATCAATAACTATAAAGAATTAGAACGAATTGGGCATTAATTCCAAATTTTATTTATGATAAGAATTCTATATGTATAGATTATAGATATGGATGGGGAAAAGAAATCAAAAATAAAGATCTTTTTTATTTCTTATTTATTCATTTTATTTTTTTTGCATCTCATTTCTTTTGTTCCTGTTCTTCTTTCTCAGAGGAAGGGGTACTCTGAAAAAAAAAAAAAAAATAAATATAAATAAAGGATTAATTCGTTTTTGATAGTCATTTCTTTAATCAGTGAATAAGAGCATACTCTAGATCGGAATCGTGAGGAAGTACTGCTTGGTCATTTCTACCAACTTAAAGTCCTCATTATGATTCGTTTTATCCAAAGTTTTATGCAAAAATACCTTTTTTTGATACCTTACATTATCTCCATTACTAATCTTTTGTGTACCTTGGTGTTCCTAACTGTCCACTGATTTTTTGATTGATCCCCGGTATGGTAATACATATAAGACAGTAGTAGAAACCCTATACGGTCGATCTTTTGTACCCGCTTCAAGATATGATAATTAGTCAAAGAATCTTAATCTTGGGGTAAACAGTTTACACTGCTTGTGTTTATTATTCTTGTACATAGGGAATGAGATTTTACCTTCTTACTGCAAATTTATAAGCAGTTTGATTTTACTCATATAACTATCTAGTTTAACTCATCGACCCTAATGATGAATAAAAAATGAAAATATCCATTCAATATATTCAACCTCTTTACTTTATTTCTAGCGAGGAGGGAAAATAATCATGTTCCAACGAATCACACGTAGAGATATTGATAACACACATAGAGTTAATGGTATTTCATAGCTAATAGATTGAGCAGCAGCCCTTAGACCACCTGAAAAGGAATATTTATTGTTCGATCCATATCCTGACATAAGAAGTCCAATAGGAGCAATACTTGAAATGGAGATCCATAAAAAAACACCTATACTGAGATCGGCTAAAACAAGGCGAGACCCAAAAGGGATTACTAAATAACTTAGTAGAACTGATATGACCGCTATAGACGGTCCCACGCTAAACAAACGAATATCTCCTCTAGATGGGAGGAGGTCCTCTTTAAAAAGTAATTTGGTCCCATCTGCTAGAGCTTGAAGAATTCCTAACGGGCCGGCATATTCAGGCCCAATACGTTGTTGTATTGCTGCGGATATTTCTCTTTCTAACCACACAATTACTAGTACCCCTATAGTGATTCCCAATATAAGGGTGAAAATAGGAACAAAGATCCATATGAGTCCATAGACTTCTTTTAAGGATTCCGATCTAGAAAAAGAATTGATAGCTTGTACTTCTACTTCTGTCGTATCAATTATCATTTCAACGATCAACTTCTCCCATAATGATATCGATACTACCTAGTATCGTCATGATATCAGCCAATTTAATTCTTTTAACTAGTTGAGGGAGAATTTGCAAATTGATGAAACCCGGCGGACGAATTTTCCACCTCCAGGGGAAAACACTACTGTCTCCTATCAAAAAAATTCCTAATTCTCCTTTTGGGGCTTCTACTCTTACATAAAGTTCTTGTTTCGACAATTCAAAATTGGGTGAAAGTTTTTTAGTAATAAATCTATATTCAAAATTAGTCCATTCGGAATTTTTTGCTCTATCAAAGCGTCGGACTTCTAAATTTTCATAGGGCCCCCCAGGAATTCCTTCTAGAGCTTGTTGAATAATTTTTATAGATTCTTTCATTTCACCAATTCGTACTAAATAACGAGCTAGTGAATCTCCTTCTTTTTGCCATTGGACTTCCCAATCAAATTTATTGTAACATTCATAATGATCAACTTTACGAAGATCCCATTGGATTCCAGAAGCTCGTAACATCGGTCCTGATAAACCCCAATTTATTGCTTCCTCTCCACCAATAATGCCCACTCCCTCAACCCGTTCCAAAAAAATAGGATTCCGCGTAATAAGCTTTTGATATTCAACAATTCCTGTTAAAAAATAATCGCAGAAATCTAAACATTTATCTATCCATCCATAAGGTAGATCAGCAGCGACTCCCCCAATACGGAAATAATTATGCATCATTCGCATACCCGTAGCAGCTTCAAATAGATCATATAACAATTCCCTTTCTCTGAAAATATAGAAAAAGGGGGTTTGTGCACCGATATCCGCCATAAAAGGTCCAAGCCATAACAAATGAGAAGCTATACGACTCAATTCCAACATAATTACTCTAATGTAACTGGCTCTTTTAGGTACTTGAACACTTTCCAATCGTTCTGGTGCATTTACTGTTATTGCCTCTGTGAACATAGTGGCTAAATAATCCCACCGTGTTACATAAGGCAAATATTGTATAATTGTTCGATTTTCCGCTATTTTTTCCATCCTTCTGTGTAAATAACCCAATATGGGTTCACAGTCAATAACATCTTCACCATCGAGAGTAACGATTAGTCGAAGAACACCATGCATTGATGGGTGGTGAGGGCCCATGTTAACTATCATGAGATCTTTTCTTGTAGCCGGTAAAGTCATATCTTTTCTTCCTTAATTCATTATTCCATGAATTCATCAAAATGAAAAATCTAATAACTACTATTAACTAATAACTAAAGAAAAAATTCAAACCAATCTTAAAATTAACGGGTTTTTGATTCCCGAATACCCAACTGACTAATTAATTTCTTATAACGTACTCTATTTTTCTTTGACAAATAATCCAGCAGACGTTGACGTTTTCCCAGAATTTTTCGTAGACCCTTTTGCGATAAAAAATCTCTTTTATGTAATTCCAAATGTAAAGTAAGTCTCCGTATCTTATCGGTGAAACTGAATACTTGAAATTCAACAGATCCGCAGTTTTTTTCTTTTTCTTGTCGAATAGCCGAGATGAATGAATTTTTGACCATAAAAAACAATTTTTTTTCTTTTCCGTGGATTTTACCGATCAGGAAAAATAATAATTATTATTATACCAGTTATTTGAATCTAGTACACAAAAAATTTAGATTTCTTCATATACACTACTTTATTCATTCTTATTTTATTTAAATTACATTTTTTTTATCCAAATCAAATTTGCAATTTGATTTGGATAGAATAGAAGGGGATGATACATTTATGCATTCACAAACACGAAAGAGAATTCTTTTTTTACCTAACTAAAAAAATATTCTGTCGATTTCTTCCTAGATCCAATTGATACGTAATTTAATCGGTATCGTGTACCAGAATGTAATATAGCGTATGTGTATATATTTCGGTTTTATCTACTGAATATGTCATGCGATAGATATATAGGAAATATTTACTATTAACTAATTTTGAATCGCGGATACATATGTATTCTTGACATACTGAAATGACTGCCGTTATTGGTATCAAACCAATAACGATTCATACAAGCTAAATCTTCTAATCGATAATTGGGCCAAAGAAATAATTTGAATTTAATGAATTTATCTGTTTCCGTATTAAGATGCTTTTCCTCGTTCAAAAATTGTCCACTGTTTTTTATGTTGTTTTGATTGCAAAATATTGGATTTCTATCCACAACATTCCAATTCTGGTTCTGGTAATTGAAACAAATTAGAATTCTCAATTCTCTACGACGTCTGGGAGATAGAATATTTTCAGGAACAAGGAAATCATAATAATTTTTGTTTCTATTCACAAGCATATTGCTGTCTTGTGCAACGGATCCATCAAGATTCTTTTTATCAACATATCTATTTTTTATTATGCATTTTCCATTAGTTTGGTGCTTATTCTTATCAACCAATGAAATACTTATGGTTTGGTATATAATATATTTTCCATCCCTTTTCATAGATAGACGAATTGGCTCGATAATAAATATTCCCTTTTTTATCAATTCTGTAAGAGTTAGGTCTTTCTGAATCAACATTGCATCCAGATGCATCTCTCCTCTTTGAATTGAGGATATAGCAATTTCCCTTGGATCTATCAGTCTAAGTAGAAGACAATATACCTGGATATTACTGATCATTCTTTGATTCAAGGGATCATCCCATCTTAATTGAAAAAGAAAATACTTTTTCAAGAAGAAATCCAGTTCTGCTTCTTTCTTGTTCTTGTATTGTTTTTTCTTTCTACCCTTTTTAATGCTTGTTCCTGTGTAATCTTCTTCAACATCTTTCTTTTTGTTTTGTTTTCGTAGATCTGATACAAGATCCCCTTGGCCTTGTTGTTCATTTTTTTTTTTGTTGGAATTTTCTAATTCAAGATATTCTTTTTGATTAGCTAATATAGGAAGATTTTTTTTTTTATTTACGTCGATCTTTTCACTTTGACTAATATTTGCATTTCTATGAAAATGAAAAATAAGTAATTTGATTGGTATGATCCACGGTTTAATCTTATAGGCATCAAAAAGTGGCACAAATTCTGGGAAAAACCAAGGTTCTAGATTTGATATGGTACGATATAACCTTTCTTGATTCATTCCCATCCAATCAAAAAAGTATTTTTTTTGAGAATTTTGAGTTTCTGTTTTAGCATTCTTATGAATCTTGGTATCGATATACGTATTGGTCGAGGTTTCAATATCGATATTATTTCTAAGACAAAAATGGAGAATTCTATAATCAAAAAATTTTCTATCCAGATTTTTGTTCGTATCAATAATAGATCCTTTTTCTAGATAATCACTAATAGCTATACTTATCAATCCATAAAATGATTCGGATTCCAGTGTATTTAAATTATATGTAATTTTTTTGTCCTTTACTTGTAACGTTGATCCATAAATATATGAGTCCCTACTATCCCCGTAATTTATATATTTATATGATAAAAGATCATATCCATAATGTTTTTTCCATTTTTCTTTTTGACTCATCAACGAATCCACTGCATAGTCATTTTGTTTCATGTAATGAATTAATTGGTCTTTTTTATATAAATCCAATTTCATTGAGTCTTTCTTTTGAATCGTACGACATTGATTGACTCTATTTTGCCATTTTTTCGATACTAAGTGGGCCCACTTGGTCTGAGATAAATTGTATTGATAATGACCCCGTAACCAAATTTGCCATTTATTCATCCCATACTTATGAATTTTTTTATGCCTTGGTTTGGAATTTAATATTCCTTGTGTCGTACAATAATTCTTGATTATATCCCTAAGAAAAGGATAGGTGCCGTGATATTGAAGTACAGATCTCAAATGATAATTGTTAAGTAATTGATTTTGTGATAATTTGTAAAATACATATGCTTGAGACAAAGAAGATAAGTCACAATAAATATTAGAATTTTTATTACTAATATTAGTATTAGAAAACGACTTTTTTATAGTCGAAATAAAGTTCATTGTATTTTGATTTGGTTTCTCAACCCCTTCTTGGCTTGTTTCGTCGTTGTAAATGGATTTATTGATAATTTTTTTTGTTGATTCAAAGAAAAGTTGTGCATTGGTCCTTGGAATCTTAATAATACATAGTAATATATCCATGTATGTTTTTTCAATGAAGGATTTCATAAAATAATGCGATTTACGTATTAATCGGATATTTTTTCTTTTGAATATTTGCCAAATATCCTTTTGTGATTCCGATCTTTTATTTTTATCATCACAAGTTAGAACTATTTTTTTCTTGTCTTTTGTGATTCCTTTTATTTGAGCCTTAATTGTGATTATCTTATTAGCAAGATCTTTCATTTTTGTTTCTATGAGTGAAGAATTTTCATTTACACAATTCATGGATCGAATTTGAATGGTCGATTCTTGGATAATATTATTATTTATATTGGAGTCTTTTCTGTTTTCATTTGTTTCATATACTTTCACCTTCCTCAATTTCAATAAGAAAATGGAGTTTACTTTTTCAAGTTCTTTCATTATTAGGTTTCTAACTAGAACTATTTTGGTGACCCATCTTGTTTTTTCTTTTGAAATCTTAAAAAAAAAATTTCTTCTTTCTTTGAAAGCCCTTATAACTTGAAAAAAATGCTTTTTCACTTTTATTATTTTTTTTTCGAGTTCTTGAAAAATGGGTTCAAAAAAAGAAGGTTGTTTTCGGGGAGACCCAAAAGGCAGTTCTGCTTCCCTTCCCCAGACTGTTAAAAAACAAAAATTGTCTTTTTTCTCTTTTTTACTCATTTTCCGATCTCTATGATGAGATCGTATTTTAGATCTTCGCCAAGGTTTCAGACAGAAAGGAAATAGAATCTTTATCTGAATACCATCTGTTAACCAGTTTTGAGGAAATTCTGTTTCTGATAATTGAACACCATTATAGGTACATTTAACATGCATTTCTCTATTCCATTCCTTCAAATCCTCGTACCACTCGGGGAATTGCAATAATAACATACGACCAATATTTTTAGCTATTATCAATAAGGGTAATATAACGTATTTTCTAAGAAAAGATTGGGTTACTAACATTAAACCTCTTATTGCTTGAGTAAATATAAAGGTATCCCAAGTTTCTGATATTGCTATTCGTTCATTTTCCTCTTCTTTCTCTTCATTTGTTTTCTCTTTTGTTTCTTCCTCCTCAAAATAAGAAATTTGCAATTCTGGGTTTCCCCCTACCCAATTCCTAAAAATGAGATTAATCATTTCAGAGATATCAAAAAATGAAAAACAAAATGTTTTGTCTATTCGATCCAAAAAAAGTGGAGAATGCACGTTTGCTTGAAACATTTCCCAAATAATTGTTTTACGTCTTTGAGCACGCATGGATCCTTTGATTATACCCCGTCGAAAATCTGATTGTTGTGAGTAACGTATCAAAGCCACTTCCTCTTCTTCATCACTAGTACTAGTATCATTATTATTACCACTGGAATTAGTACTCTGATCATCAGTATAAA